AATTCTTAAATGTTTTTATGGGACGAGAAGACCCTATAGAGTTTAACATTTTATTTTCTTTGTATTTTGTTTGTTTATTTTTATTAAGTGATTTGAGTGTTTTGTTGGGGTGATGGGAGGAAATTATTTAACTCCTCTTTGTTTTTTATATTTATTTATATTTTTTTGATCCATTTATTTTGATTATAAGATTAAATTACCTTAGGGATAACAGCGTTATCTTCCTTGAGAGTTCTTATTGGCGGGGAGGTTTGCGACCTCGATGTTGGATTAAGGTTAATTTTTGGTGTAGGAGCTGAAAGTGATTGGGTCTGTTCGACCTTTAAAATCTTACATGATCTGAGTTCAGACCGGCGTGAGCCAGGTTGGTTTCTATCTATAATACTATTTTATACCTTAGTACGAGAGGACCGGGTATTTGGAATAATTTTGTTTTTGTGATTATTATTAATGTTGTTTACTATTTTGGCAGATAAGTGCATTGGATTTAGAATCTATTAATGTAAAGTTTTATTTACAAGTAGTACGTATGTTGGATTATTTGTTTGTTGGTGTTGTTTTTTTGTTGTTGATGGTTTTTGTTATGGTAGGTGTTGCCTTTCTTACTTTATTAGAGCGAAGGGTTTTGGGATACATTCATATTCGTAAGGGCCCTAATAAGGTTGGGTTTGTTGGTATCTTTCAGCCTTTTAGAGATGCTATTAAGTTATTTACTAGGGAGCAGTATTTTCCTTTAGTTTCTAATTATTTGATTTATTATTTTTCTCCCGTTTTTGGGTTTTTTCTCTCCCTGCTGGTTTGGGTACTGGTTCCTTACTTGAGAGGTTTTATTTCGTTTGAGTTGGGCCTTCTGTTTTTTTTGGCTTGTACTAGACTTGGTGTTTATACTGTTATAATTGCTGGTTGGTCTTCTAATTCTGGTTATTCCTTGTTGGGTGCTCTTCGTGCTTTGGCTCAGACAATCTCATATGAGGTTAGATTGGCTTTTATTTTGCTTTCTTTTGTTATTTTGATTTGTAGATACGATTTGATTTACTTTTATTCTTTTCAGGTGTATTTGTGATTAATTTTTTTTTCTCTCCCTTTGTCTTTTGTTTGGTTTATTTCCTGTTTGGCCGAGACTAATCGGACTCCTTTTGATTTTGCTGAAGGTGAGTCTGAGCTTGTTTCTGGGTTTAATGTTGAATATGGTGGTGGTGGGTTTTCTTTAATTTTTTTGGCTGAGTATGCAAGTATTCTTTTTATGAGATTATTATTTTGTATCATTTTTCTAGGTAGTGATTTATATTCCTTCCTTTTTTATATTAGGGTTGTCTTTGTCTCTTTTTTATTTGTTTGAATTCGTGGTACGTTACCACGGTTTCGTTATGATAAGTTGATGTATTTGGCTTGAAGGAGTTTTTTGCCTCTTTCTTTAAATTATCTTTTGTTTTTTGTTGGGGTTAGGTGTTTTGTTTTTTCTTTATTGTAGTGTATTAATTTAGGTATATTAAAGTTAATAGAAGAGTTGAACTTCTTTCATAGTGTTTTCAAGACACTAGGCTTATTCTTTAGCTTTTTAACTTTAGTTTGTTATTTTGTCTCATATTTTTGTTGTTATTGGACTTATTATGTAGTATAAGAAGTAGATTGTTGTTAATACTTGCCCCGTTAAGATGTAGGGCTCTTCAACTGGTCGTGCCCCAATTCATGTTAGTAGGATTACTGTGTTTGTTATGATTCAGAATAGAACTTGGTTGATTGGGTAGAACTGTGTTCCCCGGAATTTTGATTTGTATGTCGGTATGATGAATAAGATTGCGATTGATATGGCAAGTGCAATAACCCCTCCTAGTTTGTTGGGGATTGATCGTAGGATAGCATATGCAAATAGGAAGTATCATTCTGGTTGAATATGAATTGGTGTTACTAGTGGGTTTGCTGGAGTAAAGTTGTCTGGATCTCTAAGTATGTATGGTTCTTTTAGGGTTAGGACAACAAGTGCTATAATTATAATTGTGAATCCTAGGATGTCTTTTACGGTGAAGTATGGATGGAATGGAATTTTGTCTGTATTTTTATTAAGACCTAGTGGGTTGTTTGATCCTGTCTGGTGGAGGAAAAGAAGATGGATTATTACCATGGCTGTGATTACGAATGGTATTAAGAAGTGTAGTGCGAAGAATCGTGTTAGTGTTGCGTTGTCTACTGCAAATCCCCCTCATACCCATTGTACTACTTCATTGCCTACATATGGGATAGCTGATAATAGGTTTGTGATTACTGTTGCTCCTCAGAATGATATTTGTCCTCATGGTAATACATATCCTATGAATGCTGTTGCTATGGTTAAGAATAGGATTAGTACCCCGATTGATCAGGTGTGTATGAAGTTATAAGATCCATAATATATGTTTCGTCCAGTGTGTATATAAATACATACGAAGAATATTGATCCTCCATTTGCATGTAGTGTTCGTAGTAGCCAGCCGTAGTTTACGTCTCGGCAAATGTGTCTTACTCTGTCGAATGCGGCTTCTGTGTTTGGGCAATAATGTATGGCTAGGAATAGTCCGGTTGCGATTTGTGCTACTAGGCAAATGCCAAGTAGGGACCCGAAGTTTCATCATCCGCTGATTGTTGATGGTGTTGGTAGATCTACTAGGGCGTGGTTTGCAATTTTAAATAATGGGTGTCTATTTCGTATGGGTTTGTTCATTTAGTTTATGTGTCGCAGGGGTCCCCTTGATACGTTGATGATGTTTACTACTACGATTAGTGTTATTAGCATGTATAGCACTAGCAGTGTTGTTATAGTCCCTATTGTCTGGTTGTATATAACGGTTGTTGTGGTTGTGATTTCTCTTTCTATTATTGTGTTGTGTGTGTTTATTTCTTTGTTGTTGGTTACTGTTGGTATAATGTATATTATTGCTGGGGTAAGGATTATTATGATTGTAATTATTTTGTTTGATGGGGAAAATATTTCATTGGATGCTAGTCTTGTTATATATATGAATAGGACTAGTATCCCACCTACTATAATTATAAATAGGATGTACGAGAATCAAAATCTTTTGTATATTGTTCCTCTGATGATACATACCATTGTTGTCTGGATTAGTAGTATTATTCCTATGGCTAGTGGGTGTTTTATTTGGGTGAATATGATTCTTGTTAGTGTTCTTGTTGATATAAGTAGTTTAGTTATTTCAGGGGGTATTTTATGTAAAATATTAGTTTTGGGGACTAGTGAAATGGCTTAATGCTTTTCCTCTGAAGTTTTAAAAGGTTTATCCTTATTTTTGGTTTACAAGACCAATATTTTTGTTAAATTATTAAAACCTTTAATGCCAATGTGATTATATTTTTTTGTGGTTTATTTTTGTGGGATTTGGGCTTTTTCTTCAAGACGTAAGCATTTGTTGATTACTTTGTTGAGATTGGAGTTTGTGGTTTTGGTTCTTTATTTTTCGCTTTATTTTTATTTGTGTAGTTTTAATTATGGCTTGTTTTTTGTTGTTTATTTCTTGGTTTTTTCTGTTTGTGAGGGCTCGTTGGGTTTGTCTATTTTGGTTTCTATAATTCGTAGTCATGGTAATGACTACTTTCAGTCTTATAGCGTTCTTCAATGTTAAAGTTTTTGTTCTTTTTAGTTTTTTTGATCCCTTTATGTCTATTCTCTAATTGTTGGTGGTTGGTCTGCTCTTTGTTGTTTTTTGTTTCTTTTGTTTATTTTTTTTTCTTGCCTTACTTTTTTTGTTGAGGTAATTTGGGTTCTTTTTTTGGGTGTGATTTAATTTCTTACGGTTTAATTCTTCTTAGTTTATGGATTTGTGTTCTTATGATTTTGGCTAGAGAGTCTATTTTTCGTTCGGGTTATTTCCCTGGATTCTTTGTCTTTGTTGTTATTTTCCTTACTATTATGCTGTACTGTACTTTTAGAAGAGTGGGCCTTCTTTCTTTTTATGTTTTCTTTGAGAGTAGATTGATTCCTACATTGTTTTTAATTTTGGGTTGGGGGTATCAGCCGGAGCGCGTTCAGGCGGGTATTTATCTGTTGTTTTATACCTTGCTGGCTTCTCTTCCTCTTCTGGTTGGTATTTTATTTATTTATAATTCTTTTGGTTCTTTATGTTTGTATTTATTGGGGGGCAATGTCTTCGTTGGTGGGTCATTGTTTTATGTTTGTATAGTTTTTGCCTTTTTGGTTAGGATGCCTATATTTATGGTTCATTTATGGCTCCCTAGGGCGCATGTTGAGGCTCCTGTTTCTGGTTCTATGATTTTGGCTGGTGTTTTATTGAAGTTGGGGGGCTACGGCCTTCTCCGTGTTTTCCCTGTACTGTCCAAATTTGGATTTGGTTTTGGATTTGTTTGGGTTGCTTTGAGATTGGTTGGTGGCTTGTTTGTTAGTTTGGTTTGTATACGGCAAACTGATTTGAAGTCATTGATTGCTTATTCTTCTGTAGCTCATATAAGTATGGTTATTGGTGGTATTATGACATTGACTTACTGAGGGGTTTGTAGATCATTTGCTTTAATAGTTGCTCACGGCCTGTGTTCTTCCGGTCTTTTTTGCCTTTCTAATATTTCTTATGAGCGGTTTGGTAGTCGTAGTCTTTTAATTAGTAAGGGTCTAATTAATTTAATGCCTAGAATAACTATGTGGTGATTTTTGTTGAGAGCTTGTAATATGGCTGCCCCCCCTTCTCTTAATCTTCTTGGTGAAATTGGATTATTAAGCAGCCTGGTTTCTTGATCATGATGTCTTATGCTTGTTTTAATTCTTTTGTCTTTCTTCAGAGCTGCTTATACCCTTTATTTATATTCTTATAGTCAGCATGGTTCTGTTTATTCAGGGTTGTATTCCTGTTCTTTAGGTTATGTACGTGAATTTTTATTATTATTTCTTCATTGGTTCCCGTTGAACTTGGTTATTTTGAGGGTTGATGTTGCTGTATTTTGGGTTTAAATTTGGTTTAATCTAAATAGTTTAATAGGAAAATATTGGTTTGTGGTGCCAGTGATATAGTTTTTGTATTTTAGATTGATGTTTATGTCTATTTGTTTTGTTAGATTTGTTTTTTTGTTTCTGCTGGGTTGGATTTGTTGCTTTTTGGGTGTTAATTTTATTATGAATGATTTGGTTTATTTTGTTGATTGGAATATTATTACTTTGAATGGTAGTTCCGTTATTATAACCTTTTTGTTTGATTGGGTTTCATTGTTGTTTATGGGGTTTGTTTTAATTATTTCTTCTTTGGTTATTCTTTACAGAGATGATTATATATCTGGTGATTTGAATATTATCCGTTTTATCATGTTGGTGTTGATGTTTGTTGTTTCTATAATATTTTTGATTATTAGCCCTAATGTAATTAGAATTTTGTTAGGTTGGGATGGCTTGGGGTTGGTTTCTTATTTACTGGTAATTTATTATCAGAATGTAAAGTCTTACGGGGCTGGTATGTTAACTGTTTTATCTAATCGAATTGGTGATGTTGCTTTACTGATGGCTATTGCTTGAATAATTAATTTTGGTAGCTGGAGATTTATTTATTATTTGGATTTTTTATCAGGCTCTATTGAAATAGAGTTGGTTTCTCTTTTAGTTGTTTTGGCTGCTATAACTAAAAGTGCTCAAATTCCCTTTTCTTCTTGGTTGCCTGCCGCAATGGCTGCTCCTACCCCTGTTTCTGCCTTGGTTCATTCTTCTACATTGGTTACTGCGGGGGTTTATTTGTTGATTCGTTTTAGTCCTGCTTTTGGTTACTGGTTGAATGTTTTTTTGTTGTTGGTTTCCGGTTTAACGATGTTTATGGCTGGTCTTGGTGCTAATTTTGAGTATGATTTGAAGAGGATTATTGCTTTGTCTACTTTAAGTCAATTGGGTCTTATAATTATAACCATTTCTGTAGGGCTTCCTACCTTGGCCTTTTTTCATTTGTTGACTCATGCATTATTTAAGGCTCTATTATTTATGTGTGCTGGAGGTGTCATTCACTCTATGGGAGATTCTCAGGATATCCGGTTTATGGGTGGCATATCTATTTATATACCTTTTACTTCTTCTTGTTTAATGGTTGCTAATTTTGCCCTTTGTGGTATGCCCTTCTTGGCTGGGTTTTATTCCAGGGATTTTATTTTGGAGATGTTTTCTATGGGTTATGTTAATATGTTTGGGTTCTTCTTGTTGTTTTTATCTACTGGTCTGACTGTTTGTTATTCATTTCGTTTGTTTTATTTTGTTATGTGTGGTGATTTTAATTTTTTTTCTTCTTATTCTATAGCTGAGACGAATTATAGTATAGTGTTCGGTATACTTGGTTTGTTGGTTATGTCCGTTTTTGGAGGGGGGATTCTTATGTGATTGATTTGTCCTACCCCCTCTATGATTTGTTTGCCTTATTATTTAAAGTTTCTTACTTTGTTTGTTTTAATCCTAGGGGGGTGGTTGGGCTATGAAATAGCTGGACTCTCTTTCAGTGATAAATTATTTTCTATACACTTGTATGTTGTTTCTTCGTTTGCAGGCTCCATGTGATTTATACCTTTTTTTTCTACTTATGGGGTTTCTTATATGCCTTTAGGTGTTGGTTATAGGACTACCAGGGTGTTTGATTCTGGGTGGATAGAATATTTTGGAGGGCAGGGTATCTATTTGCTTCTTTTTAATCTTGGTAAGGTTAATCAGTGGTTCCAATATAATAGCTTGAAGGTGTTTTTAGGATTTTTTGTTATGTGGGTTGTTATTTTGTTATTTATTTTGATTTATTACTCGAATAGCTTATTTTAGAGCGCGACACTGAAGATGTCGATGAGGCATTTATGTCTTTGGGTGACTTATTTATAAAAGTCTTCCTTTGTCTTTACAGTGAAAATGTAATGTTTTTCTAAACTATATAAATAGAAGTGTAAACGGATTTTAACCGCTATAGTGATAAGTTAGCAGCATTCACTTTTGCTTTCCACTTCTTTAACTGGAATTCTGAATTCATTTTTATTATTAACAATAATATACCTCTCTTTGGTTTCAGTTAAGGGTTAAAAGTAAGGATAATTTTTTATCAAAGACCAGGTCGAAACTGATTGCAATTGTTCGCTTCTCACTTATTTTGAGGCTAACTATTTATATAGTACTTTTTGAATGCAACTCAAATGTTATTATTAACTATAGTCCCTTTAATTTCTTCATTCTAGGGATCCTTGGTTTCATTCGTGGTATAGTCCAATAATTAGGATTAGTAGGAATACGGATCTAATTAGTATCCATGATTTGATGCTTGATGTTATTATGGTGATTGGTATTGGTAATAGTAGTGCAATTTCTACATCAAAGATTATGAAAATTACTGCGATTAAGAAGAATCGTGATGAGAAGGGTAGTCGTGCGGAGTTTTTTGGGTCAAATCCGCACTCGAAGGGTGATCTTTTTTCTCGGTCTTCGTTTATTTTCTTTGAGATTAGAGTTGTTAGGATCATGACTGCTGCTGATAGTAGAATGGCTAGTGTTGCTGTTGTTGAAATTATTAATATTATTTATCTTGCTTTCGCAAATTTCTTGATTGGAAGTCAAGTATACTATTCTTGTATTAGATAAATATGGTTTTATCTTCCTCATCAGTAGATTGAAATGTATAAGAATAGTCAAACTACATCTACAAAATGCCAGTATCAAGCTGCTGCTTCAAATCCAAAGTGGTGGTTTGATGAGAAATGTAATGTTGTTTGTCGTAGTAGACATGTGATTAAGAATGTTGTTCCAATGATTACATGTAACCCATGGAACCCTGTCGCTATAAAGAATGTTGATCCGTAGGCGGAGTCTGCAATTGTGAATGGTGCTTCAATATATTCATATGCTTGTAGTGCTGTGAAGTAAATTCCCAGCAGTACGGTAAAGAATAACCCTTGGGCTGCTTGCGTGGCATTATTTTCTAGTAATCTGTGGTGTGCTCATGTTACTGTTACTCCTGATGCCAGTAGGATTGCTGTATTTAGTAGTGGTACTTGTAATGGATTGAATGGTTGGATTCCTGTAGGTGGTCATGTTGATCCCAGTTCAATTGTAGGTGATAAGCTTCTATGGAAGAATGCCCAGAAAAATGATACAAAAAATAGGACTTCTGATACAATAAATAAAATTATTCCTCACCGTAGCCCCGTCGTTACCACCTTCGTGTGTAGCCCTTGATATGTTCCTTCTCGGGTTACATCTCGTCATCATTGGATTATAGTTAGTACAGTAATGATTGCTCCAATTCCTAATAAAGTGTCATCATACTGATGGAATCATTTAATTAGTCCTATCAGTATAGTTATTGCTCCGATGGCTCCTGTGAGTGGTCAAGGTCTTTTATTTACTATGTGGAATGGGTGGTTTTCGTGTATTGACATTAGTTCACTTCTCTAGAATATAGGGTTCTTAGGATGGCAAATACATACGATTGAATGACGGCTACTGCCCCCTCTAGGATTAGCAGTAGAACTTGTGCTGTGATTAATACAGTAAGTATGGAGTGTCTTATTGATGGCCCGTTATTGCCTAGTAGGGTTAGTAGGAGGTGACCTGCAATTATGTTTGCAGTTAATCGCACTGCTAGTGTCCCTGGTCGGATTAAGTTTCTGATTGTTTCAATGATAACTATAAATGGTATTAGTATAGAAGGGGTACCTTGTGGTACTAGGTGTTCGAATATGTGGTTAGTGTTTTTGATTCATCCAAATAGTATAAATCTTACTCATATCGGTAATGCTAGTGTTAGGGTAAGTGTTAAGTGACTTGTACTGGTGAAAATGTATGGGAATAGCCCTAAGAAGTTATTTATTAGAATTATAAGGAATAGTGATGTTAGAATGAATGAGTTTCCTTTATTTTCATTCCCTTTTCTCAGAATCGTTTTTATTTCTTGGTGTAGCTTATTTATTAGTAGTCTAATTATTATACTATTTCGGGATGGGATCAATCAAATTCTCGTTGGAATTAGTAATAATCCAATCGCTGTTCTAGTTCAGTTTAGGGGCAGTCTTCTAATTTCTGTTGTTGGGTCGAAAATTGAGAATAGATTTCTTATCACTTTCAATTGATTTTGTTGATGTTAATGTTTTTCTTTGTTGTTGTCTCTTGGCTTGGGGCTTGTGTAAAGTAGTTTATGATGTTGAATATTAGAAAAGTTATTAAGAATGTGATGTATAGGAGTGTTCATTCTATTGGTATTATTTGAGGGATAGAAGGATATCTTTCTGATTATTCCAGTTTGACATTCTGATGTTATGTATTAACTAATCCTTCTTCATCAGAAGTACTTGCTATGGTACTATAATCTGGTTTAAGAGACCATTACTTGCTTTCAGTCATCTGATGATTCTCTTATCTTAGATACTCAGTTAATGAATTGGTTTGTAGATACTCTTTCAATTGTGATTGGTATGAATCTGTGGTTTGCTCCGCAGATTTCTGAGCATTGCCCATACAGGATCCCTGGTCGGTTAATTGAGAATCTTACTTGATTTAGTCGTCCTGGAGTAGCATCTGACTTTACTCCAAGTCTTGGGACTGTTCATGAGTGTAGTACGTCTGCTGCTGTTACGATTATTCGAATGGGGGAATTTATTGGTAGTACCACTCGGTTGTCTGTATCTAATAGTCGGAATATATTAGTTTGTAAGTCTTCTTGCTGCACTATGTATGAGTCGAATTCAAGCTTTGTAAAGTCTGAATATTCATAGCTTCAGTATCATTGGTGTCCCACAGTTTTTAGAGTTAGCACTGGGTTGTGGATTTCGTCTATCAAGTATAGGAGTCGTAAGGATGGTATTGCGATGAATACTAGGATGATTGCTGGAGCAATTGTTCATACAGTTTCAATTATTTGTCCTTCAAGTATGAATCGGCTGGTTTGTTTATTTTGGATAATTCTGATTATGGTGTAGAATACAGTTGTAATAATTATTAATATAATTATTAAGGCGTGGTCATGGAAGTAAATTAATTGTTCTATAATGGGGGAAGCTCTATCTTGTAGCGTTAAATTTAATCATGTTGTCATTTTACTTTCTAATGAAAGTTTTAAACCTTTATTTGTGGAGCTTAAATCCAATGCACTTATCTGCCACGTTAGAGGATAAACTAATTAGTTAATGAAATTGTTGGTAATTCTGAGTATCTGTGTTCTGCCGGTGGGAAGTTTTGTAGTCATTCTACTGAATTGCTTGTATGTGTAGGAAATAGAATTAGTCGGTTTGATGTAATTCTCTCTCATATAATGAATAGAAATATCATTACTCTTACGAATGAAATTGTTGAGCCTATAGATGAGACGATATTTCATGTGGTGTATGCATCTGGGTAGTCTGAGTATCGTCGAGGCATACCAGCTAGTCCTAGGAAGTGTTGAGGGAAAAAGGTCAGGTTGACTCCAATGAATATAACAGCGAATTGGGCCTTTAACCACTTGGGGTTTATAGTCAGTCCGGTGAATAATGGGAATCATTGTACGAATCCTCCTATGATTGCAAATACTGCTCCCATTGATAAAACATAGTGGAAATGTGCAACTACGTAGTAAGTGTCATGTAATACAATATCAATTGATGAATTTGCTAATACCACACCGGTAAGTCCTCCTATTGTGAATAGGAATACAAATCCCAATGCCCATAAGCAAGCTGCTCTATAAGTTATTCGTGTTCCGTATATGGTTGCTAGTCATCTGAAGATTTTAATCCCAGTAGGTACGGCAATAATTATTGTTGCTGATGTGAAGTATGCCCGTGTGTCAACGTCCATTCCCACCGTGAATATATGGTGTGCTCATACTACAAATCCCAGTAGCCCAATTGCTAGTATAGCGAAGATTATTCCCAGATTACCAAATGCTTCCTTTTTTCCTCTTTCATGGCAAATGATATGAGAGACTATTCCGAATCCTGGTAAGATCAGAATATAAACTTCAGGATGTCCGAAGAATCAGAATAGATGTTGGTAAAGAATTGGGTCACCCCCTCCAGCAGGATCAAAGAATGATGTGTTTAGGTTTCGATCAGTTAGTAGTATTGTAATTGCTCCAGCAAGAACTGGTAGGGATAGTAGTAGTAGGAGAGCAGTAATGGCAATTGATCATACAAATAGTGGAATTCGTTCAGGTTTTATACTTTTTGGCTTTATGTTGATTGTTGTCGTGATGAAGTTTACTGCTCCTAGGATTGATGATACACCAGCTAAGTGTAGGGAGAAGATGGCTAGGTCTACTGATGCTCCAGCGTGTGCAATTCCTCTAGCAAGTGGTGGGTAAACTGTTCATCCTGTTCCCACCCCTCTTTCAACTGTTCTGCTGGCAAGGAGAAGTGTTAGGGATGGTGGTAATAATCAAAATCTCATGTTGTTTATTCGTGGGAAAGCTATATCTGGAGCTCCTAGTATTAGTGGTACAAGTCAGTTTCCAAACCCACCAATTATGATTGGCATAACTATGAAGAAAATTATGACAAAGGCATGTGCTGTAACAATAACGTTGTAAATTTGATCATCACCAATTAAAGATCCAGGTTGTCCCAATTCTGTTCGGATTAGTATTCTTAGTGATGTTCCAACTATCCCTGATCATGCTCCGAATACGAAATATAATGTTCCAATGTCCTTGTGATTTGTTGAGAAGAATCATCGGGTGAAAATTAGTGGAATGGCTGAGATAAATAAGTAGGCGATAGGCTGTAAATCTATTTAGGGGCATTTACGTTGCTCTTTCACTATTATTGGCCTTGTATTCATTTTGTGATTATAGAATGCAATTCTGTAGGGGTAAGTTGAAGGACTTATCAAGGCCTAAAGGAAACCCTTTATTTATAGCTTTGAAGGATATTAGTTTGTTTAACTTAAGGCCTTCAAAGCCTAGTTAATGTTGGTAATTAGTGTACATGCTAGTATCCCTATTAGTGAAATGGAGGATAGGACTACCGCTCTAAGGTTTCTTGTTGATCTATTTTTGTGGTACATCATGTTTCACTTTGGTTCTGTGTTTAGGATTAAAAATCTTGAGTAGGCAATCTTTAGATAGTAGTAAAGTGTAATTAGTGATGTGACTACCACAATTGTTGCTAATGGGATTATGTTGTTTGTGATTATTGTCTGAATAACAATTCACTTTGGTAAGAATCCCAGAAACGGTGGTAATCCTCCTAGGGATAACAGCGATGTGAATATTATGAGCTTTATTAGTGTTGTTCCTTTATTTGTTATTATGGTTTGGTTGATAAAGGATACCCCTGATAGCTTAATGGTGGATACCACTGTTAGCGCTAGAGCAGAGTAAATTATGAAGTATGTTAGTCACAAGGTTTCTCTTGTGGTTAATGCAATTAATATTCATCCAGTGTGATTAATTGATGAGTAGGTTAGGATCTTTCGTATAGAGGTTTGGTTTAATCCCCCAATTCCTCCTACAACCGTTGATATCACAATGATTCTTAGCGTAAAGGTGTTCATTTCAATCAAATATGATATTAGTATTAATGGTGCGGCTTTTTGGACTGTTATTAGTAATGCACAATTTTCTCATCTTAGTCCTTCCATTACTCCTGGGAATCATCAGTGGAGGGGCGCAGCACCACTTTTGAGCAGGAGAGGGGAACAGATGATTATTGGCGTGTAAAGATTTCTGTCAAATGAGAATAAATCTTCTGTTAAGGTTTTCATTACTACTATAAATAGTAAGGTGGCTGAGGCTAGTACTTGAACAATAAAGTATTTTAGTGAGGCTTCTGTATTGTACATGTTTTTTACATTGGATATCAGAGGGATAAATGATATTAGGTTAATTTCTAATCCTATTCATGCTCCAAATCATGAATTTGAGGATACTGATACTAATATACCTCTTACTAATGTAATTAGTAGTAGGATTTTTGTGGAGTTACTAGGCATTAGAGAAGAGAGTGTTTACTCTATTTATGGGGTATGAACCCATTAGCTTGTCTTAGCTTACTTTTCTATTATAAGGTTTTAATTTTACATCTTGGTGTGTGGTGCACGGCAGCTTTTGATGCTTGAAGGTGACAGTTTAATTCTGTTGGATGTAATGAAGGTAGTTTTAACTACATGTTTTATCCTATCACGATAGTCCTTTAGTCAGGCTCATCATT